TCATATATTCTATAGTTTCTTGCCGTGTCCATTTTAAATTCTTGGTCATTGAGATTCATGGGTAATACCGATTAATATATAAGGATAGATATTACCTCTCCTTTTCACCTTTCAAAGAAATTGAAATGATTGAAGTTTTTCTATTTGGAATCGTCTTAGGTCTAATTCCTATTACTTTGGCTGGATTATTCGTAACTGCATATTTACAATATAGACGTGGTGATCAATTGGACCTTTGAGTAATTAATATCTCCTTTTTTTTTTGATTGACCTCCTACTTTCTTTAATCTACAGGAGGTCAAATTCAGATTGCTGTTCAATTATTTCAGTCTTATTTTCGACCTAACAAATAACAAGAATCTAATCACGCTCTGTAGGATTTGAACCTACGACATCGGGTTTTGGAGACCCACGTTCTACCGAACTGAACTAAGAGCGCTTTATTATCACAAAAGTATTTTGTGACCTAACTCGTCTTGGATATATATACTATCGTAAATAAGAAAATTAAAGATTGATTTTGTATAGCCAATTTTAATCAATCTCAATGACCCCTCGTTACTGTTCATAAGATAAGTAATAGGTAGGGATGACAGGATTTGAACCCGTGACATTTTGTACCCAAAACAAACGCGCTACCGAGCTGCGCTACATCCCTTTGAATTGGCCTACAGTAGTATTGTAGAGAATCCCTGTCTTGTTTTCCACATCTTTATTTCTTTCAGTGCTATACCCAATTATCTTGTCATTTCTTCTTTTTTTTTTAATCTCATATCATATAACATATAATAATAGACTTATATTATATACGTACTAAAGAAATATGAAACTCGCCGTAAAAAAATGAATATTTTTCGGGAATTCTCAGACCGAAAAGGACGTATTTTTTTTCTTTTAAGAAAAGGAATATCTACTGTACTGAATCGTTGTACATTTCAAGTTATACATTTTAATTTGCATTAGGGATTCTGCGTACAAATCCAAGTGTCAGTCATTAACTACATATACACATCTGGTCATATATGTAATAGCATTATGTATTACAAATTGTAATAAAATTACAATAATAAATAACAAAGAAGGAGGATTTTAAATGCGAAATCTAAAAACATACCTTTCCGTGGCACCGGTAGTAAGTACTCTATGGTTTGGGTCTTTAGCAGGTTTATTGATAGAGATCAATCGTTTATTTCCAGATGCGTTGATATTCCCTTTTTTTTCATTATAGTAATTGAGATAGGAAGGGGTGAAGAAAATTAGAGATACAATCAAATATCTGTGACTAATACCCCCCTTACTCTTCTTTTCTTCTTTTTTTTTATAATTAAAATTAAAATAAATTCGAAAATAAAAAGAATAAAAGCGGGTTCACCCTAGTTAAACTAAGAACTCGGGTTTCCAGGTCCAAAATTAAATTAATTAATAATAGAGTGAGAAAGAAAATGGAATAGTTGTGGCATGGCAACAATATCATACAAGAAAATTCAATGAAAAAGAAAATTTAAATACTGTACAGCGATTATAAATTATAAATATATAGTTAGAAATCATTATATTACTTATTATTACTATATTGATAGATTGCAACGAAATCTTTCATAATTGGATTTCAAGTTAGCTACTTCTATTTTTTTCCTTCCTTTCTTCTTCTTCGCTTCGGATCGGAAAATAGAAAGATAGAAGAGTTGAGTCAATCAAAAATCCAAAGGAGGTTCATGGCCAAGAGTAAAGATGCCCGAATAACGATTATTTTGGAATGTACCAGTTGTGTTCGAAACCGTGTTAATAAGGAATCAATGGGCATTTCCCGATATATTACTCAAAAAAATCGACATAATACGCCTAGTCGATTGGAATTGAGAAAATTCTGTCCCTCTTGTTACAAACATACGATTCACGGGGAGATAAAGAAATAGATCGAATCGATCGCTTGCGTGTCCGCCTTCCATTCCAAGGAAGACGAAAAACGACATATTATATATAACAGATCATATATTTATTTAAATATAAACAAAACAAAGCAATTCTATTTTGAAATTCGAAATCATTTTTGATTCGATCAAAATAGCATTAGGATTTTCGAGACAAGGAATAAAAAAAACATGGATAAATCCAAGCGACTCTTTCTTAAATCTAAGCGATCTTTTCGTAGGCGTTTGCCCCCGATACAATCGGGGGATCGAATTGATTATAGAAACATGAGTTTAATTAGTCGATTTATTAGTGAACAAGGAAAGATATTATCTAGACGGGTGAATAGATTGACCTTAAAACAACAACGATTAATTACTATTGCTATAAAACAAGCTCGTATTTTATCTTTGTTACCCTTTCTTAATAATGAGAAAGAGTTGGAAAGAAGCGAGTCGACTCCTAGAACTACTGGTCTTAGAATTAAAAATAAATAAGCTTGCTCTTCTTCAATTGAATCAAAATAAAATTCCAATCCGAATTCAAATGCAAATTGACAGTTTGTTCAAAAAATCTGAAAATTCCAATTTTATTGTTGTGTCGTAAGAAAAAAAGGAATTGGGGAAGAAGAATAAATCTTTTTTTGATTGAACGTGTTTGTTCATTGCGATGACTTTATCATATTATATCCTATTTTATCATACTAATTTCTACTCTACTTTCCCAAGTTCATTTTCCAGGGAACTCCATTTAAAACATTTCACTGGATTTGATTTCTTTCAATCTCCTTAATCTTATTTTAAGATCTCATTGGAAATCATATAAAGACAATTCCTATTTAATATAGCTATTTGTGCAAGTATTTTACGATTAAGAAGCAACTGCCTCTTGTACAGATGGTGTATTAATTTACTATAACTATAGTATAGTTTATTGGCTCGAATTACTGCGTTTATTCGAGTGATCCACAAACGACGAAAATCTCTCTTCTGCCTACCTCTATCCTGATGAGCCGAAACCAAAGCTCTTATTTTCTGTTGAGTAATAGTTCGAGTAAGTCTTGAACGAGCCCCTCGAAAGCTTGATGCAAATAAACGAATTTTGGTTCGACGTCTTCGAGCTATATATCCTCGTTTAATTCTAGTCATTGAATAAATGAAACTTTGATGAATAACTAATTGATTTCTTTTCTTTCAGTTATTTCCTTTCCCTTTCCTAGTCTATTAATAACAAAACGGATTCTTCCAATGTATAAAATAAGAATTCCAATGGCTTTTGCTACTCTAACCTTCCCGACCACGATTTTTTCTTTTTTTCTAGGCTTCTCGCCTCAAAATAAGAAATTGTATTGATACTAGGTATCAAAAAAACATAGTAAATAAAAAAGTAGTAAATAGAATATAGGTATAGTGGGTTCCATCGTTTCTATGGTTACTTCTTAAACGGTGAGGTCCTCTCTATACACCGGAGCCTCATTTAATTAATGCTATTGTTAACTTGTACAGTTCACACTCTTTGGCTCTACCCATAATTATCCAGTAATAGGTCTTTCACAACGAGACCACTTATACAGTAACGGTATTTAATTATGAAGATTAGCTGAGTAGCTGACCCTGTTAGTCCGTTCTTGCAAAAGTGAAGGGTAAAGGGTAAGGGCATAATCTTTCTGCTTTTAAATAAAATAGGATTTCCCTGCTTAATGAATACCATTTGCTATCAATGGGGAATTCTTTCTCATCTTAAATTAAAAGTGTAAGTGATTGGATTTGTACCAATGGCAACCATAAATTAATTTGATACCACAATACAATAGAAGGTATGATAGATCTTTTTTAGATTTTTATCTATATTTAATTTTTCGTATCGTATAGTAAATGGTGGTCTTCATTCTATCCTATTCATTGGTACTGATCATTTATACCGGATCAATTGTTTTTGGCCTAGTCCATGATCTGAACGAGTCGCACATACACCCTAGTACATGTTCCTCGTCGCTGAGGACATCCCCGAAGAGCGGGGGATTTCGTGACATTTTTGATTGGCTGTCTTGTGTTTCTAATAAGTTGTTTAATAGTTGGCATGTTGAATCATATACATAATGGGCTGGTTTAGATCGATCCTAACCGGATAAGTATGAATCATTTTTATATTAATGGATTCATATTGTATTAAATCTGGTAAGAAGATAAAATCTCAAATTGTATATTTGCGCGAAATTCCTCTTATTTTTTCTTCAACCGCTACAAGATCAACAAGTCCGTGAGCTTGGGCTTCTGTTGCTGACATAAAAACATCTCTTTCCATGTCTTCGGAAATAACCCATAAGGATTTGCCCGTTCTTTGTGCATAAACCCTTGTGATGGTTTCGCGAAGCTTCAGTAGTTCTTCCGCTTCCAGGATAAATTCTCCCGTCTGTGCCTCATAAAAAGAACTAGCAGGTTGATGGATCATTACCCTGATGATATAACATAATAAATAATTATTCTATCTCGCATGATGAAAGGCGAAAAATAAGAAAATTAAGAAAAAAGAAAGATAGAATTGAACAACCGTACAGGCATCTTTTGCACATTGCATACGGCTCTACAATGGAATTCACTTTTATACCTATAAACTACCTTTATACCTATAAACTACCTTACATCGAATAAATAGAAAAGAAATTATAGGGTCTATCATATTCACATAGGTGAATGATCCAACAACCACCCTTTCTTTTGGAATAGTTAAAAATATACTATGATGGTTCCGTTGCTTTATATATATATATTAATTTCGTCTGTTATTTAGCAATCCCAAAGTTTCTTTTTTTTTTTTACTTAATTCTTTTTATATTTGAAAAAAAAAAAGATATTTTTTTTTGTATTCTTTCATAAAAATAATATATATATTATTGTTAAGAGTTTTTCGGTGTAAAAACAAAAAAGTTTGTGACGCTGAAATGGGTCTCCTGATATATCAGATAAAATGGTAAAGACCTTTTATCTCATACTACTCTTTCGATACATAATGGAATGGAACGATTTTGAAAAAAAAAAAGATTCTCGTATCGAATTCGAAGTGCCATGCTATTATTACTTAATATTTATATTTCATATATCGCGAAGGCATAGTCTTCTTTTTTCTCTCAAATCAAATAAAAAACTCATTGGCGCCAAGCGTGAGGGAATGCTAGACGTTTGGTAATTTCTCCTCCGACCAGAATAAAAGATCCCATTGAAGCGGCGAATCCCATGCATATTGTTTGTACGTCTGGTTGCACAAATTGCATAGTATCATAAATACCTAATCCAGGTATTACCCATCCGCCGGGAGAGTTTATAAACAAATAGAGATCCTTGGTATCATCCTCTATACTGAGATATACCATAAGACCAATAAGTTGATTCGAGATCTCGCTATCAATCCCTTGGCCTAAAAAAAGTAATCTTTCTCGATAAAGTCGGTTGATTGAGATAAAATTGTATCCCTTCGGAACCGTACATGCATCTTTTGATGCATACAGTTCAACACAAATCGCGAAAAAAACAAGAATCAATGTGTAGATTCTTTTTTTTTCTTTTGTCATCGCAAGCTCTGTATAACTTGTAACAAAGGGGCTTTTTCTTTCATAAAAAAAAAATATGAGTTTTGGTCTTTTTATATATAATTATATAATATAGTAAATAGAATTTCTATATATAAATAGAAATAAATAAAAATAAACTTATCGGATTAACTTCTCATTGATGTATTGTTTCATCGGAATCCAATCCAAATCACGATGTAATTTTCTTGTTCCTGAATGGTCTTCTTGAATTCTTTTAGGTTTATGCTCTACTCCGAGTAAAGATCGGACCGATTTTTATTTGCATATATAGGACAAATGCCCCAATACTACGTCTTTTTGCTACGACTTCTTTCTTTTTTAATTTATTTCATATCTCCCGCCAAATATAATATTAAATATTCACTATTCAATGCATTCATCATATTACTCGATTTATTAACAGTTTTAGATAACTTTAATTATATTATTATATTAGAAATTATAAATCGAATATTCTATAATATAAATAGAATATGATATTAAGTAGAAATCATAGATATATTACCTATTGGTTTTTTTCTAAACGGAGCCTGGATAATTCATTTTATTGTTTGAACCAAGCCAACCATAAATTATTCTAATTGCTAATATTAATCTGTCTACCCCCTTAAAAAATTAATTTAATCGTACTTAATTGCATTTCACGCTCCAAATTTTGGATAATTCAATCAATCTTTGTTGGGCGAAAGGGAGGATATCTCGATCGGGAAAGAGAACGGGGAAATACCATATGACCCAATATATCTGACAAGTCGCACTATATGTCAATCCACAATGCATCTTCGTCTCCAGGACTTCGAAAAGGTACTTTTGGAACACCAATAGGCATTAAATGAAAGAAAAATTAAGTATTATATCTCACTTTGATGTGAAAGCGTAAAAATAGGTTTATTGTCTTAATAATATTTTGTCTTTTATCATATTTTATCCATAGATTGAAGAAGTTCATAAAAAAGGAAGACAGAATCAATAAAGGAAAATTCTTACAAGTGGGGCCTTTGGATGATGAACAAATATATATGCAGTTACTCATATAAAATGCTATCAACGCCCTACCATTGCGTATTGGTACTTATCGGGTGTAGAATAAATCTGCTTCTTTTTGTTCCTACGAACAAGATTATTCTATTATTATTCAAAGACATTCTTACTAAAAGATATAGAACAAATATTAATCCTTTCCCCAAGATAATCCACTAAAAAAGTAAGGACCATACTATAGTTTTTTTAAAGTGCAATAAAGTTACATAGAGTCTATTTTTGATTGATATAAGGGGTATTTCCATGGGTTTGCCTTGGTATCGTGTTCATACGGTCGTATTGAATGATCCCGGCCGTTTGATTTCTGTCCATATAATGCATACAGCTCTGGTTGCTGGTTGGGCCGGTTCGATGGCTCTATATGAATTAGCTGTTTTTGATCCCTCTGACCCTGTTCTTGATCCAATGTGGAGACAGGGTATGTTCGTTATACCCTTCATGACTCGTTTAGGAATAATCAATTCATGGGGTGGTTGGAGTATTACGGGGGGGACTATAACGAATCCGGGTATTTGGAGTTATGAAGGTGTGGCTGGTGCACATATTGTGTTTTCTGGCTTGTGCTTTTTGGCAGCTATCTGGCATTGGGTGTATTGGGATCTAGAAATATTTTGTGATGAACGTACAGGAAAACCCTCTTTGGATTTGCCCAAGATCTTTGGAATTCATTTATTTCTCTCAGGAGTGGCGTGCTTTGGTTTTGGCGCATTTCATGTAACAGGATTGTATGGTCCTGGAATATGGGTATCCGATCCCTATGGACTAACGGGAAGAGTACAAGCTGTAAATCCAGCATGGGGTGTGGAAGGTTTTGATCCTTTTGTTCCGGGAGGAATAGCCTCTCATCATATTGCAGCAGGAACCTTGGGCATATTGGCGGGTCTATTCCATCTTAGTGTCCGTCCGCCCCAACGTCTATACAAAGGATTACGTATGGGAAATATTGAAACCGTCCTTTC